ATCTTTCTTGTTAATGTAATGAGCCTATCCTCTATTCTCTTGTCATATTCCAAAATGAAATCAAAATCTCAAACTAATCCAAGACAAAAAAATTCGGAGGACTCTTCTGACCAAACAAAAAATATGTAATTGTCAGCAAAATTGTTTACTTTTTTAATCCAAGAAGTTTTTCTTACTTTATACACAATACATAGGTCATCGATTCAGCATTGGCTAAAAAAGGGGATAAAATCCCCAATAAGTAGTTCAAATCATTTTATCAATATGAGTGTTCTCTATTGATAAAAATTATTTATTTGAAACCATCTCTATATTAACATAGTGGTAGAAAGAGTACCATGCTGCGTCTGGACTTCAAACAGTTTAGCTTTAACCATGTTAATGGGCCCATATTATTGGTTGATAGAGAATCAAAGTGGATTTTCCAATAAATTACGAAATGCTATAGTTCTTACATATGATTTCTGAATTTATTCAGAAGTAATTCGCGAGATCATGCACCCTTCTTTCTTAGGTATAACTTTCCTAGTTATAAGAGAAAAAGTACATCTGGTTGGATCCAGCCTATTCTTGAAATAAACAACTCGCACACACTCCCTTTCCAAAAAAGATCAAGACCCCAAGCACTACACTTAGATTTATTAGATTTGTTGCTAAAATATCGGTATTAAACCCGAAACTCCCGGCGGATGGCCATTGGCCCAAAGAAACGAAAGAATCGGTTACATTTTTCATATGATCTCCTCTATAGATAGACTAAAAAATCGAACAGAGTTCTTTTTGTATTACTTTGCCCTATATCTATATATTTCTAGTTTCCTACTTTTTAAATCGAATCAAAAATCTATTAGATTTAGAAATATTGAATTACCTTCTTGGTTGCAACCCCTCTTAAAAGGCCTACGAACACAAACGGGAAGGATGAAAGCGAGTTTGTATGCTAATTCCTCATCCGCAAATCAGCCCTTCCCGTGGGTTATTTTCTCAACGAATAAGTAATTCTAGGAATGAAATCTTTATATAATTCGAAAAAGCAAAGCACAAGCACAAGTCCAAGGCAATAAAATATGAAAAATAAAAATTTTGCATATTTCTAATATTAAACAAAAGGATTAGCAAATAAAAGTGCTAATGCTACAACCAAGCCATAAATTGTTAAAGCTTCCATGAAAGCTAGACTAAGCAATAAAGTACCTCGTATTTTTCCCTCCGCCTCGGGCTGTCTCGCGATACCTTCTACAGCTTGACCCGCAGCAGTACCTTGACCAACTCCAGGTCCAATAGAAGCAAGCCCTACAGCCAATCCAGCAGCAATAACGGAAGCGGCAGAAATCAGTGGATTCATGATAAGTTCCTCGTACCAAAAAAAAAATGGTTAATGATACATTCAACCAATGAACTATGACTTAATTATTCGATTGCTACGATTCATCCAGTCAAAGTAACTACGAACTTCGAATTCAAGTAATAACATTCTTGAATTATCAAAACTACTTTGATATCTCTTTTTTAGTTTCTCTCGAGAAAGTCTTTGTGAATCCATACAACTTTAGTTTTTCCGTTTCTTTGTCCCGAACCGCTCTTTGACTTTGAATTCTTCGATTTTTTTATTGACTTCATCTTCAACTCACAGTCACATATGAGACAGAAGGACTTCTATAGAATCCCCATCTACACTCATATTCGATTAGTAGGGAAATTTAGATATATCTTTAGCTCGTATATAACTAGTCAATATCTAATATCACATATACATGTCTTTCTTACACAATGTAAACCCACTCTTTCTTCATCTTGAATGCAATCGGATTTAATAAGGATGCGTCTAACCCTTGACAAGAGTTAACTTATCGCCATTCAATTCCATATACCTAGTTCGACCTTCCCTCTACGAACCATTTATGAATCCCCTTTGTTATAAATTTGCCTTTCCCTTCCCCCTTGTTTATCATTATCCTGCAACCTAAATTGATAAGATAATCAATGGATAAATTGATTGGGCCGAATCGTTGCATAGAAATTAATTTGATTGATCTAAGTTCATATAATTGATTATTTATTAATATTTTCGTTTGGTCAATCGTTGAATAAAATCAACTCAAAAGGCGAATCGTTTGATAGAACATCCTTTTTATTTAATAACACGTCGTAATATCGCAAGACTTCTTAGTCAAATTAGGAGTCCAAATAGTGAATATTCGGATTGGATGACCAATCTAAATTGAATATTAATTGAGGGGAAGGTTTGATTATGGTATAAATGGACCAAACGGGAATTTTAGGAAAAAGATCTTTGAGATCTCTTTCCTTTTTTTCTACTCTAATATCAATATTGTAATCTTTATTGTAATCTTTTTTTCTATTACTCGAGATCGTATATAGTGTAGTTGTATATTTTTATTCCCTAAGTAAATTTTTTTAGCCATGCACACATTGCCTTAGATTAAACTAAAAAAAAAAGACTATTTAGAAAACTAGTCAATGGTGGCCTTCCATGGAT